TATTCGAGGAGGAAATGAGAGATCTTTTGTTCCACCACAGAGAATTGTTTGGTTCTTGCATCCCAAATAATTTCCCTGATACATCAGAACGATCATTTACGGGATTTAATGACAGATTCATTCTTTTCTTTTAACTATAGGGTCCTGGTCATTTGATTTGGTAATAAAGATAATAACGAATAGAAAGGAATTAATGACTTGGACTGAGTATTAACGGTCAATCTCCGGTAGAAGGTTCCGTCGGAACAATTATTTATTTCAGGTACCTCTTAAATAAAAAAAAAAAAAAAAGAGAGAAAATGTGGGGAGAAATGACAAGAAGATATTGGAACATGAATTTTGAAGAGATGATGAAAGCAGGAGTTCATTTTGGCCATGGTACTAGGAAATGGAATCCTAGAATGGCACCTTACATCTCTTCAAAGCGTAAAGGTATTCATATTACAAATCTTACTCGAACTGCTCGTTTTTTGTCAGAAGCCTGCGATTTAGTTTTTGATGCAGCAAGTATAGGAAAACACTTCTTAATAGTTGGTACCAAAAATAAAGCAGCCAATTTAGTAGCATCAGCTGCAATAAGGGCTCGGTGTCATTATGTTAATAAAAAATGGCTCGGTGGTATGTTAACGAATTGGTCCACTACAGAAATGAGACTTCATAGGTTCAGGAACTTGAGATCGGAACAAAATACGGGGAAACTCAACTGTCTCCCGAAAAGAGATGTAGCAATGTTGAAGAGGCAATTATCTCACTTGCAAACCTATCTGGGCGGGATCAAATATATGACGGGGTTACCCGATATTGTAATCATCGTTGATCAGCAAGAAGAATATACGGCTCTTCGAGAATGTCTCACTTTGGGGATTCCAACAATTTGTTTAATCGATACAAATTGTGACCCGGATCTCGCAAATATTCCGATTCCAGCGAACGATGACGCTATAGCTTCAATCCGATTGATTCTTAACAAATTAGTATCCGCAATTTGTGAGGGCGGTTCTAGCTATATAAGAAATTGTTGATTAATAATAGGATAAGTCAATGACTTTTGAAACTCCATAAATTGATTGAATCGGTTACTATCCCTGAGTCTCAAAAAAGAGATCAAAATCACTGGGGATATTATGTGATCACTTGGGATCCGAAATATACGATTGATTCAAAGTAGACGAGTTGAGAAAGAGATACGAGATGGCTGAATCAAAATAATTCCTTTTTAAGTTCTATTTATGTCAGAGGGCAATATGAATGTTTTACCCTGTTCCATCAACTCACTAAAAGTTTTATACGATATATCCGATGTGGAAGTAGGCCAACATTTTTATTGGCAAATAGGGGGTTTCCAAGTCCATGCCCAAGTACTTATCACTTCTTGGGTTGTAATTGCTATCTTATTAGGTTCAGCCACTATAGCTGTTCGGAATCCACAAACCATTCCAACCGACGGTCAGAATTTCTTCGAATATGTCCTCGAATTCATTCGAGACTTGAGCAAAACTCAGATTGGAGAAGAATATGGTCCTTGGGTTCCCTTTATTGGAACTATGTTCCTATTTATTTTTGTTTCTAACTGGTCAGGTGCCCTTTTACCCCGGAAAATCATACAGTTACCGCATGGAGAGTTAGCTGCACCCACGAATGATATAAATACTACTGTTGCTTTAGCTTTACCTACGTCAGTGGCATATTTCTATGCGGGTCTTACCAAAAAAGGATTGGGTTATTTCGGTAAATACATTCAACCAACTCCAATACTTTTACCAATTAACATCCTAGAAGATTTCACAAAACCCTTATCACTTAGTTTTCGACTTTTCGGGAATATATTAGCGGATGAATTAGTAGTTGTTGTTCTTGTTTCTTTAGTACCTTCGGTGGTTCCTATACCTGTCATGTTCCTTGGATTATTCACAAGCGGGATTCAGGCTCTTATTTTTGCAACTTTAGCCGCAGCTTATATAGGTGAATCCATGGAGGGTCATCATTGACTAGCTTCCGAAATGGTCTTAAAAAAAAGCTTATCCCAACTCATACCGGTATATACGATCTAGAATAGGAGCAAAAAAAAAAAAATGTATGATATTAGAGAATTCAAAAAAAAGTAAGGGGGGTCGAGCTGGGTATATGTAAGGGCTCTAAGCCAATCCCTGTATATGTTTCGAAGAATGATTCTAGAATCCGGTTCAATAGAAGGTACGGATGGTTTACATTATTAAAGAAACAATGTATATGTGATATTAGATATTCACTAGTTATATATGGGCTATCCATATATATTATTTCCCATCCCACTGAATTTAGAAGGATTCCAATGCAAGCCCTTCCGTTTTATCTGTGACTGTGGATTGAATGAATAAACAAATGAAGTCAAGCATGCATATAGAAGAGAAAGAGCGAAGAATTGAAAGAATGGAATGGTTCGGAACAAAGAAATGGAAGAACTGGAACCGTATAGATTTACAAAGACTCCACAGATAGGAACTAAAAACGAGATATCGAA